TAAATTATTAAAGTATGCCGTTCGCGATACATAAAATACTCAGCCAGGGCTGCTCCCGTATAAGGGGCGAGGTATTGTAATGTAGCAGGTGAATCCGCCATTTCAGCTACTACAATAGTGTATTCCATGGCCCCCTCTTCATGGAAAGTAGTTACTACTTGAGCCACGGAGGATGCTCTTTGACCGATAGCTACATAAACACATATTACATCTTGCCCTTTTTGATTGAGAATTGTATCTGTGGCTACTGCTGTTTTGCCAGTCTGTCTGTCCCCAATAATTAACTCTCGCTGACCGCGCCCTATGGGGATCATCGAATCGATAGCAATAAGCCCTGTTTGAAGGGGTTCATATACGGAACGCCTGGAAATTATACCCGGAGCAGGAGATTCAATTAAGCGAGATTCCGAAGCTACAATTTCGCCTCTCCCATCAATAGGTTTAGCCAGAGCATTTATAACACGACCCAAGTAAGCCTCGCTCACGGGTATCTGAGCAATTCTTCCTGTTGCTTTTACAAAACTTCCCTCTTGTATCATCAACCCATCGCCCATTAATACAATCCCAACATTTTTGGATTCCAAATTCAGAGCAATACCCCTAGTCCCTTCTGCAAATTCGACTAATTCACCTGACATTATTCCACCAAGACCTATAATACGAGCAATCCCATCCCCCACTTGAATTACGCGACCGATATTCTCAATCCCTACTTTCCTATTATATTGTTCAATACGTTCGCGGAGAATTTTATGAATTTCGTCGACTCGAAGGGTTGCCATTAGTGTTTCTTGACTCTTTTTTTCGGAAGCAAGGGGAAAAATAATGCCTAAATTCTAAACGAAAGTAGAAGTTCAAGGTCTAATTAATTTAATTATTTCTTCGATTCTATGGCCCCTAGAATGCCAATATTAGCACGAATCGTACGGAAATGTAACTCGGTATTCAAACAACTATTCAGAGTTCCTAGAGCTCCTTGTACGGCCTGTTGGAAAACCCGTTGTCGGACCTGATTCATCGCCCTTTGTTTTTCAAAATAAAGGATTTCATTTTTAGACTTTTCTAATTGTTCCAAACTAATAGAAGTAGCATTAATCAAATTTGCTTTTTCTCGTTCTATCTCAGAGTATCCATTCATTCGATACTCATCCGCTTCTAGTTCGACTTTCTGTAATCGAACCCGAGCTTTTTCGAGCTGCTCAATGGTCCCTCTACGCAATTCTTCCGAATTTCGAATAGTACTCAAGATTCTCTGTTTTCGATTATCTAATAAATCTTTTAATGAAAGTAGATTATCTTGCTATTAAGTTTACAATTTTTATGATCTCTTCCCGAACCAAACATGAATCTTTCGATTCATTTGGCTCTCACGCTCCTTTTTTTTCTTTTTTTGCTATGGCTATTTCCATATCTTTTTTTTTATGTAATGAGCCTATCCTCTATCTTCTCTTTTCTGTTTATATTTCAATATACCGAAACCCATATTAAGAATATAAGACTAGATAAATATTAAGAGGACTCTTCCGCCTAGATAAAAATCTATCATGGTCAGCAAAGTTGTTTCTTTATTTGTATTTGCCCTTTAGTTAATAATTTCAATTTCATTAAGAAAAACTAACTAAATAAATGGAAAATGAAAATTGATAGAATTCTTTTTTTTTCTTCAAATCCAAAAAATTTCTCTTTTTTTTATTTTATACATAGGTCGTCGATTCGGCATTGGATAAAAAAGGGCAGGGTGCCCTTCTAGTAAATAGTTCAAACCATTTTATCGATATGAGTGTTTTATATCAGATAAATTCTACATTAGCTATTTCCCGTTTAAAGCATTTCGGTACTAATACTAATACTAATATAGTTGTAGAAAGAGTACCCCTTTTTGCCTGGACTTCAAGCAGTTTAGCTTTAACCGTGTTAATGGTCTCACATTATTGGTCTATAGAGAATCAAAGTTGATTTACCAATGAGTCGCGAAATGCTATGGTTCTTCCATATGATTTCTGAATTTATTCAGAAGTAATTCGTCGAGATCGTGCACCTTTTTCTTATTTATCCAAAAAATACTAAAAAATATTTTAAAGTGCAGCCGGATAGATCCAATCTATTCTTGAAATAGACAACTCGCACACACTCCCTTTCCAAAAAAAATCAATACACCAACCACTACAGTTAGATTTATTAGATTTGTTGCTAAAATATCGGTATTAAGCCCGAAACTCCCAGCGGATGGCCAGTGAGCTAAAAAAACGAAAGAATGGGTTACATTTTTCATATGCTCTCCTCTTATAGATAGGACGAACAAAGAGCAAAGTTTTTCGATCACTTACTTCGCTCGCCCTTTTTTGATCGGTTTTTTAATGTAATTTTTTTTAATGCAAATAGATTCAATCTAATAATTTCTTTTAGATTAAGTCTTAGGTCTCGTTTGACCTGTGAAAGACTCCTTTGTTGAAATGTTCCAAAAATTCCTAAAATAAAAGGAAAAAGACTTTCCACTGTCCTAAACTAAGGACGGGAAGGAAGAAGGCGAGCATATCCTCTAAATTGATCATCCTCAAATCAGCCCTTCCTGGGGTGGGGTATTGTCTGTCCCGATAAATAGGTAATTCCAGGAGTAATAAATAGGAGTAAAGTATTGATATAATTGGAATTGCAGAAGCAAATACCAATTTACTAAAAAAAGAAAAAAGTATCTAATCTAAAGGACTCATTTTCTTTTTTAGGATTAAACAAAAGGGTTCGCAAATAAAAGCGCTAGTGCCACAACTAGTCCATAAATTGTTAAAGCTTCCATAAAAGCTAGACTAAGCAATAAAGTACCTCGTATTTTACCTTCTGCTTCTGGCTGTCTCGCAATACCTTCTACAGCTTGTCCTGCAGCAGTACCTTGACCAACTCCAGGCCCAATAGAAGCAAGCCCTACGGCCAATCCAGCAGCAATAACGGAAGCAGCAGCAATTAGTGGATTCATGGTGAGTTCCTCGTGTCAAAAAAAAAAAGAAATGGTTAAGGATACAATCAACCAAGAAATTCTTACTTCTAAGCTCTATTGGGGAGAAGTAACTAAAAAGTACAAATTGAAATGATAATCTGAATTGTCCGAACTACTTCGAGATCTCATTTTTAGTTTCTAATCATTAGAGGTTTGTGTAAATCCATATGATTCTCATTATTCTATTTCTCTTTCTTTCCAACCAACCACTCTTTCATTCCATTCTTCTTTCTTTACTCTTCGATATCCTTGAGTTCCTATTTTTTCCCCTATCATCTAATCCATAATAAAAGACGAAATAGAGGAAGAACCCCTATTGAAATCGACCTAATCCAAATCCAATAGGAATTAAATCAAGATATACAATTGATAACAATATGCTGCATAGAACTGGATATGGAATCCAATTCCATATAGAGGGAATTCGATATATCGGATTAGATAATGAATCTAACTTAGGAATATATAATATCCCATATACATTTGTTTCTTCTATTTTGCGTATTTTCTCATTTTCTATTGATGAATCGGATTCTAAAATCATTCCTTAAAAACCCGCACAAAAGATGACTGGACTTATAGACATTAAGGATATAGATCTAGCCTGACTCCGCCCCCCTTAATGCATATATACTTTGACAATTCCGTAATATAGTCTATTCTCTCTCCTACAACTCTAGGTTGTATATTCATACGCATTTCTAACTATTTAGTTTTCCAACCAAGCGGATTATCTGGAACCATGCATGAATTGAGCTAAGCTAAAAAAAAAGACTATTTTGAAAACTAGTCAATTCAATGATGACCTTCCATGGATTCACCTATATAGGCTGCGGCTAACGTTGCAAAAATAAGAGCTTGAATACCGCTTGTAAATAATCCAAGAAACATGACCGGTATAGGGACTACTAAGGGGACTAAAGAAACAAGAACAACAACGACTAATTCATCCGCCAATATATTCCCGAAAAGTCGAAAACTAAGCGATAATGGTTTTGTGAAATCTTCTAGGATGTTAATTGGTAAAAGAATTGGAGTTGGTTTAATATATTTCTCGAAATAACTCAATCCTTTTTTGCTAAGACCCGCATAAAAATATGCCGCTGATGTGAGTAAAGCTAAAGCAACAGTAGTATTTATATCATTCGTGGGTGCTGCTAATTCCCCATGGGGTAACTGTATAATTTTCCAAGGTAAAAGAGCACCCGACCAATTCGAAACAAAAATAAAAAGGAACATAGTTCCAATAAAGGGAACCCAGGGACCATATTCTTCTCCAATCTGAGTTTTGCTCAAGTCTCGAATAAACTCAAGCACATATTCGAAGAAATTCTGACCGTCGGTCGGGATGGTTTGTGGATTCCGAACAGCTATGATAACTGAACCTAGCAAGATAGTAATTACGACCCAAGAAGTGATGAGTACTTGGGCATGAATTTGGAAACCTCCTATTTGCCAATAGAAGTGTTGGCCTACTTCTACACCCGATATATCATATAACCCCTTGAGTGTTTTAACGGAACATGGTATAATATTCATATTGTCCTCTGATAAAAATTGAACTTCAAAAAAGGAATTCTTTTGATTCAACCATCTCTTTCTCAACTCAGCAACTTGAAGTATTAATCTTATATTTAGGATACCAAGAAATCACATCAGATGATAATATATATCAATACCCTCTAATATATATCAATATTCCCCTTCTTTTATCTATGCAAAACAAAAAAGAATAGTAAGTGATCCCATAAATCTACGCAGTTACCCAAGAATGAACTATTCTTCTTAATCAACGATTTCTTATATAGAGAGAACGGCCCTCACAAATTGCAAATACTAATTTGTTAAGAATCAATCGAATTGAAGTCATAGTGTCATCGTTGGCTGGAATCGATATATTTGCGAGATCTGGGTCACAATTTGTATCGACTAAAGAAATAGTAGGAATCCCCAAAATGGCACATTCCCGAAGAGCTATATACTCTTTTTGCTGATCAAGGACGATCACAATGTCCGGCAACCTCGTCATATATTTGATCCCGCCGAGATATCTTTGCAAGGTAGATAATTTTCTCTTCAAGATTGCCACATCTCTTTTTGGGAGATGGTGGAATTTTCCCATCTTTTCTTCTGCTCTTAAGTCTCTAAATTGAGAAAGTCTAGTTTTCGTAATCGACCAATTCGTTAACATACCACTGAACCACTTTTTATTAACATAATGACAACGAGCCCTTATTGCAGCTGATGCTACTAAATCCGCTGCTCTTTTTTTGGTACCAACAATTAAAAAGCTTTTTCCCTGACTTGCTGCATCAAAAACTAAATCACAAGCTTCTGATAAAAAACGAGCCGTTCTAGCGAGATTTGTAATATGAGTACCTTTACGCTTTGCCGAGATGTAAGGGGCCATTTTAGGATTCCATTTCTTAATACCATGACCAAAATGAACTCCCGCTTCTATCATCTCTTTCAAATTGATGTTCCAATATCTTCTTGTCATTTTTTCCACACTTCCTTTTGATTTTTTCTTTTTTTTTCATCCTACCATTCCATTACGGAATTTATTTCTTTTTTTTTTTTGAAAATTAAGAAAGAGCCGAAATAGCTTGAAATAAATAATAATTGTTCCGATGTAACCTTCCACTGAGAATTGGCTATTGATACATGGTATAAACGTAACCTTAATGAATTAACTGACTTCTTTTACTTATTAAAATAAAATAAAAATCTAAAATCTGACCTGTTAGTGTTCTAAGGTCAAAAGTCTAGTTTAAATAAAAAAATCTGCTTTATGTATCCTTAAATCGTATAAATGGGGGTTCTGATGTCTCATAGAAATTGTTTGTTACATCAGAATCAGAAGAAACTAATTCTGTATGGAGAAACAAAATATCTCTCATTTCCGACGCGAATAGATTTTTTTTTTGAATTTCGAAATAAAGGTTCTTGTCTTGTGGGGAATGATGCACAAATTTTTGGAATCCGGTACCAACAGGTATAATCCCCCCCAGAACTACGTTTTCTTTCAGGCCTTTCAACCAATCAATACGACCTCGTAGGGCAGCTTTTGCTAAAACTCGAGCAGTTTCTTGAAAACTTGCTTCAGATATGAAACTTTGGGTATTCAGGGAAGCCCTTGTTATTCCCAATAAGATTGCCCGATAATAGACCGATTCATCCAAAGCTCGTCCTGCTCGTTCTGCTCGTAATAGTCCGATTAATTCCCCAGGTGAAAAAACATTAGACATTCCATCTTCGGAAACCCGCACTTTTGATGTTACTTGGCGTATAATAATCTCTATATGTCTATTATGGATCTGTACCCCTTGGGATCGATAAACCTTTTGGATCTTATTAACCAAAGAGATACGACTTTGGGCTATGGTTAGCTCAGCTCCAATCAAGAATCCCCAGGGGACCCCAAGAATTCTTGGTATACGCTCATTCCAATCCTCAATTCTCCTTTCGAGATTCGGCGATAGTGAATCAATTGAACGCGCTTCAAAGATTTGTTCTACTTTTGGAAGACCTTGCGTTATGTCACTAGATCTCGATTTTTCATATATAAACGTAACTAACCTATCTCCTTTGTAAAGGATTTCTCCATAATGACCATGAACAGTTGCTCCTGTAGTGGCCAAATAAGGCTTAGCTGCTCTTATAACAAAGGAATCAATATTAACAATGAAAATTTGACCAGATTTTTTTATGTGCGATTTAAATAGACATACATTTTCGCAAATAAATTGTCCAAGGTGAATTATTGCCGATGTCTCCTCCCAAGAATCATGATGGAGAAAGTGCCAATTCAAATGGAATGGATCCAACATGATGTTACTATCGAAATTCGAAATCCTTTGATTTTCATCTATTAAAGAGTATTTAAGCCCTTGAAGTACTTGGAGGGTTTGTTTCAAATTGTCAAGGAACAAATATTTTTTTAACAGGATCTGATTATGCGTTAGTAAATAGTAAGATGAAGAAAAATTCGATATACTAGGTACAATAGCGGCTAAGGGCCCAAAAATATCTCGAATAGGAATTCTAGGATTCGATTCTTTTACCGCATTGGGATATTTTGAATTCTTGAATAAACCAATTCGAGAACAGTTGGATGCCGACAAAATCATCAAAGATTGGTATTCTTTATTTCGATTCAACAAGGTGCCAATAGCTTCTTGATGTTGGCTAAGTGATTGAATCTTCGCCTTGGAATAAAAGGAATTGGTGCGATCTAACCTATTATTGGGAATCGGTCCTGCACTTGTCCTATCATACCTTCTTCGTGTATACGAAATAGTGGACTTGACTAACTCAATTCTTAGGAAATCGCGAATCAGATCATTTGCTCTTACCTCAACAAGGGAAGCACGAGCCTCCTCTTTTTCTTCTTGTTCCCAATTCACTACTAAGCAAGTTCGAACAAATTGACTATTCGTATGATAAATTCTTTGAGTTAACTTGCTATTTTCATGAGAAATAAAATTGACAAGTCGAAGTTGGAAATTATCCTCTTCTTGCAAGAGATCTTGCGGGAAAAGTGTTGCTAAATTTCTCCCTTCGTCCATTTCATATGCGACTGCAGGTCGAACCGAAACAAAATACTTTTCCTTGCTCTTGAGAATTTTTTTCCGTTGAACATAGACCCAATTTTTCCTTTTTTTTGATTCCTTAGAATCTTTCTTTTCTCTTTCTGGTGGTATCAAACTACCACCTAATATCTTATCCGCCTCTTCAGGAAAATGCATATCTCCGGAAAAGATTTTGAGTTCCGTATGGCTTTTTTTTCTCTTCACTCGGACCAATCCACCTAGTCGACTTCTTGTATTTTTTGTGAGTTGTGTATCCACTCCAATGATACTATTATCAAGTACCTTTAGGGATGAGGATCTCGGCAAGATATGCAGTTCTTGAAGAATGAAAAAAAACCGATCTAGTTCTTTTTGGTATTTTAGACTAAATTCTTTTGTTCCTCGATGCTCAATCAAACCCTCTTTTTTTAAGATGGAATCTTCCTCTGGGCTCCCGTATTCGTCCTCTGAGTCTTCTTCTGAGTCTTCCTCTAAAGTCCCATATTCGTCCTCTGAGCCTTCCTCCGGGCTCCCATATTCGTCCTCTGAGTCTTCCTCTAGAGTTCCATATTCGTCCTCTCGGGTTCTATATTCGTTCTCTGGGCTCCCATATTCGTCTTCTGAGTCTTTCTCTCCAGTCCTATATTCATCCTCTAGGATCCCATATTCGTCTTCTAGGGCTTCATATTCGTCCTCTAGGATCCCATATTCATCTTCTAGGGTTTCATATTCGTCCTCTCGAGTCCTATATTCGTCTTCTAGGGTTTCATATTCTTCCTCTCGGGTCCTATATTCGTTCTCTGGGCTCCCATATTCGTCCTCTGAGTCTTCCTCTCGAGTCCTATATTCGTCCTCTAGGGTCCTATATCTAAATTTAACAATTCCTGAACCCTTTTTATCTTTTCTGTATCGTGGATCGTCAAAATAAGCAAAAATAGTATTTCTACGTAAAACACCCATAAAGGGTATTTCAATCGAAATCCCCAAACAGGATATTAGTTCTTTCTCTTGTTCTTGATGATATTGTAATGGAATGACGAACCCATTTCTTCGCTTTTTCGCCAACAAATCCGAATTATCTTGAAGAATAGAAGGATAGACAAAATTCCAATGGCCATTGGACATGATTCGATCCGGCGTTGAATAATCAAGAATTTCCCTATCTTTTTTACCAAAAGTATCCAACAGTCTATGTCTTACTTGATCATTAGCCATTGAGAGGTCAAAGAGATATCTTCCGTCAACAGAAAAAGAATAAGTATTCATTTGATCTTGATCCTTGTGGAGCGAAAAAGACGCTATACTGGATCTGCACATACTTACTGACAATATCCATAAATGGCTTGTTTTTGGTAATCGACGAAGATTACCATATTGATATTCGGGCGCATGGTAAACATCAGTACTCCAGTGCATTTCCCCGTCTGATTCGGAATAAATATGCTTTTGTACTTTTTCTTTAAAATGCAAAGTGGACGTTCCGGCACGAATCTCCGCAATTACTTGTTCGGATTCTACATACTGATCATTTTGCACTAGAATCAAGCTTTTTGAGGGAATATTCACACTATATAGAATATCCTGACTCTGAATAGTTACATGCAAGTCTATATAACATAGAAAAGCAGGCTGCCCATGACGGGTACGTGTGGGGTGAACTAAATCTTCATTGAATTGGATTTTTCCATTCGAAGGGGATCGTACAAGGTCGGCAGTACCCCCTGTGAATACTCCGCCAGTATGAAAAGTTCTTAATGTTAGTTGAGTCCCTGGCTCCCCAATTGATTGACCTGCAATAATACCTACGGCTTCCCCCAATTCGACCAGATCGCCATGAGTGGGACTCCGACCATAACATAATTGACAGATCCAAGATGTGCTCCGGCAAGTAAAGGGGGTTCTAATATATATTGGTTGTGCTCGAAATGGTTGTGCTCGAAAGGCAGTTATGAATCGATTGACTAATCCAATTCCAATATCTTGATTTCGAGCGGCAATGCATCGTGAACCAATATATATATCGTCTGCTAATACACGACCAATTAGTGTTTGGACAAAAAGTTTTTCCGTCATCCCATTTTGAGGACTCAAAGAAATACCTTGGATAGTACCACAATCTCTTCTACGCACAATAATATGTTGAACTACTTCAACAAGTCTACGTGTAAGATATCCAGCATCCGCTGTTCGTACAGCAGTATCTACAACCCCTTTGCGGGCTCCGTAGCAGGAAATTATATATTCTGTCAAAGAAAGTCCCTCGCGTAAATTGCTTTGAATAGGTAAATCAATCATTTGTCCTTGAGGATCCGCCATTAATCCTCTCATACCTACTAATTGGTGTACCTGAGATGCATTTCCTCTGGCTCCTGAAAAAGACATTAGATAGACTGGATTAGAAGGATCCGTTATCCGAAAATTCGAATTCATTTCTTGTTTCAAATATTCACTTGTAGCATACCATATCTCAACGGATTGGCGTAATTTTTCTACCGCGTGTACAGCCCCATAATAATAGTGTTTCTCCAAAAGAAAACTCTGTTGTTCCGCGTCTTGCACTAACCATCCCTTAGATGGTATTGTTAAAAGATCCTCGATTCCTAATGAAATCGATGTAGTAGTGGCTTGATGAAAGCCCAGAGTCTTTATTTGATCCAGTATATGGGATGTATATCCCATTCCGAAATGATCTATTAATCTGCTAATAAGTCGTTTCATAGCAGTTCCGTCTATCTCTTTATTATGAAAGACCAGATTGGCCCGTTCCGCCATACATAAGTACCCCCTTTTTCGGCTGAGTAGGATTCGACAATTGCTGAGTAGGATTCGACAATGGGCCTGAGTCAGTGATTCGAAAATTTAATTAACTTCCTTTCCTTAATCTCAATCTGGATTCGCGCGGCAAAAATGATGATACTAGCGAAATCGGAATGCCCCCCGAAAGGGAGGGGCATCGCCGAATCTAACTTCCTTGTTTAGATAGTGTATGAATAGGCCTGACTAAATCCTTGTATGGCTTCCTCTATTTCTCTATAAAAAGAAATATGACCAAGAGTGCTTCGAATGTATATAGAACGGATTTCTTTTTTTCTATTTCCCACTATTAGATAGTGGGCATAAATCTCATGATAAGTCCCCAAAGATTCATATTGAACTTCAATCGGAACTTCTCTTGACCCAATGACGCGTTGATCTAGTTTCCATCGGAGCCACAAGGGACTGTCTAAACTGATTCGTTTCTGTCTATAAGCTCCCAGTGCATCATAGGAATTAGAAAAATGGGGTTCTTTATCTTTTGTATACTTATAATTATTATTATTGTAATTTACTTTTTGATTTGGATAGTTTGCGCAACTATTATATCTATTTGCACAAATACCCCGACGGTTTCCAATCGTTAATACATAAAGTCCTATAAGCATGTCTTGGGTCGGTACGCAAATAGGATCCCCAATAGCGGGAGATAGGAGATTCATATGAGAAAACATAAGTAAACGGGCTTCCGCCTGAGCTTCCAAGGATAAAGGTAGATGAACAGCCATTTGATCCCCATCAAAGTCCGCATTGAAACCCTTACACACTAATGGGTGTAAACAAATAGTACGCCCCTCCACTAAAGTAGGTTGGAAGGCCTGTATGCCTAATCTATGCAGGGTAGGTGCTCTATTCAACAGTACAGGATGTCCCCGCATAACTTCTTGAAGTATTTCCCATACAATGGGTTCCTTTTCCCAAATTTTCCTTTTAGCAATCCTGACATTAGAAGTAGCGCGTTTCGTGATTAAATCGCGAATTACAAATAGCTGAAAAAGCTTTATTGCTATCTCTAGAGGTAATCCACATTGATGTAATGAAAGCGAAGGACCCACAACAATGACAGAACGCCCCGAGTAATCGACCCGTTTTCCAAGCAGAGTCTCGCGAAACCTTCCCTCTTTACCTTCAATTACATCTGAAAGTGATTTGTATACTTTATTGTGACCATCCCTCGTTGGTTGCCCGCGGGACCCACTATCAAGAAGTGTATCCACGGCTTCTTGTACCAATTTTTCCTGGCACATTACTAAATCTGCTGGCGCTAATTCACTTCTTTTTAATAGATAGGCAAGGTTGTTGTTCCGACGAATAACTCTCTTATAAAGTTCATTAATATCCGAAGTCACTACTTTATCCCCAGACCTATAAACAATGGGTCTCAATTCGGGAGGAAGAACTGGTAATAAGCACAAAACCATCCATTCTGGTTCTACATTTGTTTGAATAAAATGTTTCGCCAATTGCATGCGTCTAATCAAAAAAACTTTTCTTATTCGTCTTTTTCTATCTTCCCATTCATCTCCACTATACCCCTCGTCTTCTAATTCCTTCCATTCGACCAAGGAATTCTCTATAATAATTCGCAAATCCAAATCTGCTAATTGTTCTCTAATAGCACCTGCTCCTGTCGCAATTTCCCGATTTCGAAATGTTGCAAAGCCTGGGGTAGAAAAAAAGGGAGAAATGCTGTGGTTACAGGATGCAATTTCATCTTCGAATAAACCTCGTAATCGTAAGAAAGTAGGTTTTTTAGCGCTGGGCCTAGCAAAAGAGAAATCGCCGTATACTAGGCCCTCCAATTTCTTAAGGGGTTTATCTAAAAGGTTCGCGATATAACTAGGAAGACCTTTCAAATACCACACATGAGTCGCGGGACATGCGAGTTTGATGTATCCCATTTGATATCTTCGTATCCGAGAATCAACAAATTCTACCCCGCATTTTTGGCAAAATCTTTCCTCTTCGTTTTCAGCTCCGCTCGCTCGAGAATTTCCACAAGCACAAATTCCGCTTTTTATGGGTCCAAAGATTCTTTCGCAAAACAATCCATCTTTTTCTGGTTTATCGGTTTTATAATGAAAAGTAGAGGGCCTTGTGACTTCGCCAACGACTTCCCCATTAGGTAGGTTTTTGTTAGCCCAAGCCTTTATTTGTTGAGGGGAAACGAGTCCAATTTGAAGTTGTTGATGTTTATATTGGTCAATCATAAATAAGAAAAGAATTTATATTTATTCCGATCAAACTTCCTCCCTATTAACCTGGAAGTTCTTCTCAGATACAAGGAAATGATTCAGTTCTAGAGCCAAAGATCGTAGTTCTCGAACGAGCACTCGAAAAGATTCTGGAGGATACTCGTGATTAGGTACTCTTTTTCCCCAGATCGTAGCATTAAGTATTTCTTGGCGAGCTATAAGATGATCAGATTTATAAGTAAGTATCTCTTGTAAAATATGAGCAACACCAAATCCTTCTAAAGCCCAAACTTCCATTTCTCCTACTCGTTGTCCCCCTTGCTTGGCTCTTCCTCTAACGGGTTGTTGTGTAACAAGTGAGTAGGGCCCAGTAGAACGTCCATGGATTTTCTCATCAACTTGATGAATTAATTTTAAGATATAGGACTTCCCTATTAGAACAGGTTGTTCGAAGGGGTCTCCTGTTCTTCCATCAAATATTCTGCTTTTTCCCGGGTACTCGGGTTCAAATACCCATGGATTTTTTGTTTGTTTACTGGCTTCATATAATTCTGAAAACACAAGTTTTCTTGAAGCCTCTTGCTCATATCTCTCATCAAAGGGTGCTATTCTATAATGTTTCTTTAGCAGATCCCCGGCTAATCCGAGCGAGCTTTCAAATATTTGTCCCACATTCATTCGTGAGGGTACTCCTAAGGGATTGAAGACCATATCAACAGGTGTTCCATCTTGCAAATAGGGCATATCTTGCCTGGGCAAAATTTTGGAAATGATCCCCTTATTCCCGTGTCTTCCGGCTACTTTATCCCCAACTTTGATTTCGCGTTTCTGTAAAATATATACACGAACCATTATGTCTAGGGGGTCCCTCTGGATCCATTTCACATCGATAACGCGCCCTCTTCCACCTATAGGTAGTTTGAGAGAAGTTTCTTTTGAAGTGGATACCTCAAGGCCAAATATGGCCCGTAATAACCCAGCTTCCGCGATATACGACGATTCGCTCGCTATCTGAGGCGTTAATTTACCTACTAAAATATCGCCAGTTTCTACCCAGGATCCCAACCTAACAACTCCATTTCTGTCCAAATTGCGGAGTAAATGTTCTTCTAGATGTGGTATTTCTTTAGTAATTTTTTCAGCGGAGCCTTGGCTTGTCGTATCCGTCTGAATTTCATATTTTCGGATGTGAAAAGAAGTATAAATATCCTCATATACCAAACGTTCGCTAATTAGTACTGCGTCTTCAAAATTGTAACCTTCCCATGGCATATAAGCTACTAATACGTTTTTTCCTAAAGCAAGTTCCCCACCAACTGTAGCAGCTCCCTCCGCTAAAATTTGTCCTTTTTTAATGGATTTACCCCGCAGAACCCGAGGTTTTTGGTGCATACAAGTATTTTTGTTAGAGCGCCGATGGGTAACTAAAGGAATACTTATAGTCTTCCCACTACTTGATAAAAGGATCTTGTGACTATCAGTAGAAATGATCTTTCCCTCGCGTTCGGCTATAACGGAAACCCTCGAATCTAGAGCTGTTTGGCGTTCCAATCCAGTTCCAACAATGCACTTCTCGGACCGAGAAAGCGGAACTGCTTGGCGCTGCATATTAGAACTCATTAAAGCCCGATTCGCATCATTATGCTCAATAAAAGGAATGAGAGAACCTCCAATAGAAAAATATTGGAAAGGAAAAATACTTCTAACATGAATCTGTTCCCATGCAATAGTCAGGAATTCTTGACGGTATCTAGCTGGAACAACCTGTTCTTCCTGAATACCCTGATTCAAGGACAAAGAATTTCCTGCTGCTATCATATAATATTCATCTCTATTTGGTGATAAATAAACCACCTGTCTCTCTTTTTTTTCTTTTGCTTTCTCAGATATTTCATAAAAGGGACTCTCTATGGACCCCCACCAGTGGTCAATTCTCGCATGAATAGCTAAGGATCCAGTAAGTCCAACATTGATTCCTTCGGACGTGTCAATTGGACAAATACGCCCATAGTGACTCGGATGAATATCTCGGCTCCGAAAACTTGCAGTTCTCCCCGTCAATCCTCCAGGACCCAAACAACTCACTTTTCGCCCATGAACAGTTTGTGTCAATGGATTGGTTTGATCAAAAACTTGAGATAAGGGGTATGTGCCAAAAAAGGTCTCATAAGTAGTTATTAATAAAATCGAAGTTGAAGTTGGAGTTACCAAAGTTTGTGGAGTCGGTTTCGATTGACGTATGAATACTCTACGGATAGTTTTTTGAACCGCATGTTGTAAACGACCAAGAGCCAGTCCGAATTGATCTTGTAACAGATCCGCAACCGAACGAATACGTTTATTTTTCAAGTGATTCATATCGTCATCGTCAAGTATACCCGTTCCAAATTTCATTCCAATCAAATGATCCGTAGCGGCCAATACATCTCGTGGTAACAAGAATGTATTGTTCTGAGGTATATCAAGATTCAGTCTCCGATTCATATTTCGTCGACCAATCCTTCCTAATTCACATTTTTGTTGAAAAAATTTCTTTTGTAATTCCTCACATAAGGACTCCGAAAATACCAGGTCCCCACCTACACAAGCAAATTGTTGATAAAACTCCAAAATAGCTTTTTCTTTTGACTCAATCCTCTTCTTCTCCTTAGCATTCGGGAAAGATAAGAAAATTTCAGGGTAGGAAACATTATCTAGAATTTCTTTTAGATTCGAACCCATAGCTGATGATAGAACTAGAATAGATATCTTTTGTTTTCTACTCACGCGAGCCCATATCCTTTCTTTTTTATCAATTGCTAATTCCGATCTTCCTCCCCAATCTGATATTATAGTCCCAGTGTAGATAGAAATTCCCTTATGGTCTAATTCCGAGCGGTAGTAAATACCAGGACTTAGCAATATTTGATTGATCACAATTCGGTATATTCCATTTATTATAAAGGTTCCTAAGGAATTCATTATAGGAATGTTTCCAATAGAAATGGTTTGCTTTTGCACATCGAAACCAAAAATTAATCTCGCAGATACATATAATTCGGAAGAATAGGTGAGTGATTCATACACAGCATCCCTTTCTTTTATCGAGGGTTCTAGCAATTGATATCCTTTCGCAAATAATTGAAATGCAATTTCGTGATCTGGATCTTTAATTGTTGGAAACTTCTCAAGTTCTTCTGCCAAGCCTTGATTAATGAACCTACAAAATCCCTCGAATTGGATCTGACTAAATCCGGGTATTGTGGACATTCCCTCATTTCCATTCCGGAGCATCTTAATCTTAAGTTTCCTGTTTATCGAAGAAAAATTCCATTATCAGCTCACTCTTCATCAATCCCTATGGATCGATCTAGCAATTATGGAATCCATATTCTGTTTACTGAATCACATGAAATTCTAGGGAACTCCACATACATATTTCATATATGTATTTCATACATATGAATAGAGACAATTTCGACGAAAGTTCGAATTTGCCAGGGGTACAAATCGAATGAAAATGAATTGATAAAACATTCCTAGAAAAAAATTCTGCCACTTACACTTTATGATACTAATCAGATTGGATGGCAAAGATTTCTCATTTTATCTCCTTTCTATGAATGGGATAAAGCCATAATATAATAATTTATAAGCACTAGAAAATTTGACTTTAGTTCGATTTAGAATAGCACGCTTAGTTTAATTTCAAAAAAGAATAAGAATTTGAGGGTTCTTTTTTGTTTCGTAGTAGTAGAATTGCTAGAAAATATAGGATTTCATTGTAGAATCCTAAAATAAAGTAAGTCCTTTTTTTAAGTACATGCCAATCTAGTTATCCACCTCTCCACATATCCCTGCTTTTATCGTAATTTCACTTGGGTGGGCCAAGATGGTCAGGTCATACTCTATATCAGACCAAATTTCTTTTTTTTATTCAAGATATTTAATGCAATGAAAAATTAAAGCACGATTCCCCATAGAGATATGTACATAAGGGGGATCCATGGATAATAATGCTGTTATGGATAATAATGCTGTTCGGACCTGTAGTTTACCTATACACGGATTAGGCATAAATCCATTCTATTTTATTATGCCATTAAAAGGAAGGGGGGAGAGAATACCGATTTAAGAGTCGTTCACTACTGCAATTCAAAAAAAAAATAGAATTCTAGTTAATGGTTCCAATTTGTTCTGAATTTTGCAGCCTGTGACTGGAAATCCACTTTTTCTCTTTTTTCATCTCAATAGAAAGAAAAGGGAAGTTTTCTAGTGTTAGCAATGTTTGTTTTAAGATAGAATCCATCGAGGAGAATAATCGAAACTGGATTCAAAAAAAGCAGGAATAGATTTTTTGAAAAAGATTGGAAAAAAGTAAGTAGAATTAGATTCAAGATAAAAGAAAGGAGGTTTTAGTAAGAAAACCTGGATGAATACTTGCTCTTTTCTCTATTTTAGATCGGATTTTTTGGCGGCATGGCCAAGCGGTAAGGCAGGGGACTGCAAATCCTTTATCCCCAGTTCAAATCTGGGTGCCGCCTGATCAATAAAATACTTAGGCTTATAGTACTGATCGAACTCAACAAATTCGTACCCTGCATAAGTTGGGGCAAGAGAGTAACTAGGCCTGGCGATACTGGATTTTGAGAATCCATAGTTCTATCCTCAAACTAGGGTTTGTTTTGTCGGTAGTGGCCCAAACGGCTACCAATAAGGATGAGGTTGCGTTTCCTTATTCTTTTATTAATTTTAATTGATTCTTAATTGATTCGATTCGAGAATTAAAAATTACAAGGCTAAGATGTCAGAAATCTTGATATCCAAAGGGCCCCTAAGGGGCATTCTTTTTTTTTTCAATCTAAGATTGAAGAAGGGACTCCACGAAGGAATATCAAGACTTCCTAATTATCATACATTTTATTTATCATACATCTTATGCTACCTACATACACTAAAGTAAGGGCTACTGATTCTGTCGAGAATCAGATTGAATAGGCTGATCAAAAATCAATTTCGGAGTTGTGGATAAAGTCTCCTCATTCTTTCATAGAATGATAGAAGGGCTGTAGGGTTTAGGTTAAAAATAAACATAGGCAAGGTAGGTATCCAATAAATATTTATCTATCCTAATTTTATGGTATATTCTGACGTCCTTTGCTTATAAAAAAAGGGTAACAAAAGGAAGAAAAAATCTTCCTATTCCCGCGTCTTCTATTCAGGACATCATCCCCGTACTCTTTTTTAAGGAAAAGGGCTATGTATCGTATTTATACTTAATGCTCTCCAATTCTACCAGAAATCCTATAAGAATTTGTTAGGAGTAAATTCCTTGAACTGATTCATCCATAGCGTTAGGGCAGAATCCCTTTTTGACTCTGTACCCTTGATTCCACTATGATTATTGATCAATAGTAGAATAATTCCTTCATAGAAATAGGAGACATAATTTACATGGATATAGTAAGTCTCGCTTGGGCTGCTTTAATGGTAGTCTTTACATTTTCTCTTTCACTAGTAGTATGGGGGAGGAGTGGACTCTAGGGATACTACTAATTGATTGAGTAGTCGAATTGTTGTATCAACTTTTTTCTTTAATTGATCGTTTTGCATTAATCATTTTGCCAAACTTTATTCTTTCTCTCTTTCTTTAGTTTTGTTTCACTCCTGTACCTGTAAGAAACTCTTGTAAGAAAGAGTCGTTCTATTCTACTATATAGAAATAGAAAGAGCGATTACAGCAATTCAAAATTTCTACTAGAAGTGACGAATGGTTAAAAAAGTTCTATACATAAGAAAATTAGACTTTCTTCCACGGAGCTATTCACAACATATCGCACACTTTCCATTTGTTTTATATTCTTTTCTTATTCTTAGAATAATTTTTATGCTCTTTTGAAGCATCTCGCCGCATGTTTAAGCATGAAAGATTCGCTGGTTTTTTCCTTTTACTTTTTTTCTTTTACTTTTTACTATAGTCTATTCTCATATTATTTTTCTCTCCCTCCATGGATTCTTTCGTGAAGAATTGTCTTCGATTTTTTTATTTTGACTTGATTGAAATTAAGTGGATGCAGTGAAAAAAGAAATTGAATTAGACTACTATTTCAATCTACTAATCTATTCTATGTAGATTCAAGATAATATAATAGAAAGACTCTAAAGTGTCGTAGAAAAAACTATATGTAGTTCTTTCTACCACACTTTATGATTCCAACCAGATCCTTTCATTTAAGACTTGGATTTTTATTTTATTTAATCCCTTTTTCATTTCTTCAATGATTAATTGGAATTCCAATTAATCATTTTGGCTGACTGTTTTTACATAAATAATAAGTAAAAAGGCAGTAGGAACTAGAATAAACAGTGCAGTAGCAATAAATGCGAGAATATTGACTTCCATAACCTCTTTATTTTTTTCACAATAACTCGGGATGTAATCCCATGGAGAGGAAAAAGGGGTATCCTGTAAATTCAAGGGGAGGACTTGCATTCTGATAATACTGAATCAATTCAATATTATGAATATCGGATCTATCAAATCAATTCATGGTTGAGAGTGGAATAGTATAACATAGGAAGATCCACTTTTTCTTTTCTATATCTATAACCCACGATCTTTCTTATCTTATCCAATTTCCCTTCCTTTTTCTTATAGTTATACATACAATTATGTATGTATGTATTATATGACCGACTTTTTATGGGTCACATAGACATCCAAATAAGCAGTAGAAGTAGAAGTGAGATGGAGAAAAGAGGGCTTAAATAAAAAAAAATCGAATATTTTAATTAATTTAGGAAAAAGGGCGTTTGCTTTGCTTGGTTTTTCTTTTATTTTATTAAGTTACTATCAATATCCACTTTTGGGGTCTAAAGATGAGAACAGATCCATAAAATAAGGAGTCCGCAAATGGAATGAAAATGAGATAGATTCTTTCCAATTAGTCATTGAACATACACAAACAAAGTTGGAACTACAAAATGGAGGGGGCCTGGTTTAATCCAAAAAGTAAAGTACTAATTATATTCAATTAAATTCACTGTCTATGTCTAAGAAAAAACGAATACGATTTATGTATGGATTTCGGTAAAATACCGGTACTCTATTCCATAAGAGTCGAATAGGAAGTTAAGATGAGGATGGTATCATCATAAGGATAGAGTAATATCCTAAATTATACTAATCCAAGTATGATATGTATGTCTTTCCTTATCAACCGGGAGTAGTGAAAAAAAAAATTCCTATAGGCCTCCCCTCCCTCTTTAATGAGAAATGCGAAATAAAAAAAGTGAAATAAGGGTGCCCCATAGGTATTTGATCTTCTCTCCTGCCCCCCCTTTTTCATGGAAAAAGGAAAGATGAATTTCTCCATTCATTGAACCCTAGTTCGGGACTGACGGGGCTCGAACCCGCAGCTTCCGCCTTGACAGGGCGGTGCTCTGACCAATTGAACTACAATCCCCGCGGGGTGTATGGCATACCTATTCTTAAATAGAACCATAAGAAGATTCGATTCGCCTGTCGTACTCTAAGAAATAGACGAATCATATACTACATACCCACATATCATATGTGGGTATAGTGAGAGTGACATAACTAGTATGTCGCGATTTTTTATCGCTAAAAATGGATGATAATCCACCTTTCATTTCAATAAGAAAAACTCTTTTGTTTGTAAAAAAGGAATGAGAGAGATATGGATTAGAAAGAAATTTCCCCCTTTCGCTTTATCCTTTATTTCTATGGATCAGACATTTTATTTTATGGAAGAAAAACAAATGGATTTAGTTCATATTCACGAAGCCCTAGATTTTTGGGCCGAGCTGGATTTGAACCAGCGTAGACATATCGTCAACGAATTTACAGTCCGTCCCCATTAACCGCTCGGGCATCGACCCAGGAAGAATTTATTCTAGGGTTTTTTAGAATCTATGATTAACCTCCTTTCATAATACTCCCTACCCCCAGGGGAAGTCGAATCCCCGCTGCCTCCTTGAAAGAGAGATGTCCTGAACCACTAGACGATAGGGGCATCACTTCACTAGACGATAGGGCCATATACAACCGCTCGTCATTATACTATAATGATAGTATGAGCAGTTTTTTGGAATTGTCAATATACTCGAAGAGTATAACTAGATCCAAAGCAAAGAGTCTTTCCTACTTTTCTGTTATGCTTTCATAGGATTTTTTTTAGTTGATGGTTAGGTTAATTCACGGATCATTCCCTACTTTTTAGGGAAATTCATTTAAAGGGTATAGAATAAGAATAGATTAATAAAAGGGATTCTAGATTAGTTCAGTACAGGTAGTGATTTGATTGATCTAACAGGAAAAAGAGTCCAATTTGATTTCTTTTTTGTAATTTCCACCCCGTGCTTCGTTTAGCGTTCAGACCAAAAATGCATGCATCCCACACTAAGTCATAAAATTCAAGAAAAAATAGAGAAATTTTCAAAAACAAAGAAAAAAAAGTGAATAAATAATAAATTTAGTAGAAAAGTACTTTATCGGATTCGAACCGATGACTTACGTCTTACCATGGCATTACTCTACCACCAAATAAAAAGCCCTTTATCGGATTTGAACCGATGACTTATGCCTTACCATGGCATTACTCTACCACTGAGTTAAAAGGGCTTTTTATTCAATTCAAAAATTAGCCACTTTGATTTCTCATTATGAGTCTACTGCATAATGTACATAATATATGTATATATAGAGATATATGTAGAGATTATATATGTATATATCGAGATATAGAAGTTTATTCATGGCGAGGTTCAAAATCTTGAGAGTTCAAAATCTTGAGAAAATCAAGAAAAATAAGAAAATCTTTCATATTCTCTCTTATCACTTGCACAAAGTAGAGGTTTTTTTCTTTTTTTATATAAAAAAATACATATAATAAAATACGTGAAGAGAGAGTTGACACAATAAAAAATTATTATTAGTATCCGATATACTTGAAGAGGGTAAGTTCATAGGTATGTAAACATGATCTCGGACGACTCACCAAACCAAAGCCCAGAAGTTCTATTTTTTAGAAGAGGAGAACAAATATGTATCAATTGTTGAATCGGATACAACAATGGGCAAAAAAAAAAAGGCCAAAGGGGCAATAAGAGCTGCTGTTAAAAAAACGGTAGACTTTGTTTTTTTTTATCTTTAGGCTATTGACTTTTCACGTGCTCAGAACGTTCTGCAGAATTAGGGACTTTTTTCTTCTATTGGCTGATCTTATGATGAGAACTTTCTCCATTTATGTTTTATTTCTTCTAATTCTAATTGGGTAGGGTATAAAGGAATTCGCGCTCTTCATATACCCATATGGTTGGGTATTAATTTTCAGTGATATACTTCTTGTCTGTTTTGGTGAGAAATTGAAACTATTTTTAACAGGCATCTCTTAGAAAAACCTTCGAGTTCAAAACTTTTCAATTTTTCTTAAAAAGTTTTGGACGGATTTGTTGAAGCGATTTTTAACAGGTACCCCTTCCAAGGAAGGGGGGTACTTGAATATTCTCAAGGGATTATGGTTGGTGCATTTTGAACAAACTATGTTGGAGTTTTAGCAACAATTTGCTTGTAAAAAGTGGGCAGTCGAATTTATACTGCAGAGTATAAAAATTATTCTACTGCCTGCCCAACAAAAAATAATAAACCATACCCTACATACCTAACTCCTCCTGGCTATGGGTTTTCTGTTTCCGAAGATTAGGAAAAAAGGAGGATTCTGGAACCCTAAAGGTTCGATGGTATATGGATATGGAAAATATAAGATTCCCGATCCTAGCGGGAAAAGGAAGGGAACAGATACCCAATATGATTCTTGGGAGGAACATTTGGTAATGGTCTTGGTCCTCTATGCTCTTTTTTATGTGTTCTTAGTTCTATTCATCTTCTTTGATTCTTTTAAACAAGAATCTAATAAACTAGAATTGAGTGGAAAAGAGGAGAAGAAATTGGTAAATGGAGAGGATCGACTAACCAGAGACATTTAGGATCTTCTTTACATCAGGTAAATCCGTCGGGTCCTGTCCGCTTCTCCGTTTAAGTTACGACTCTTTGTTTCTTGCTTCTCTCAAGCCATAGGGAAAGTCTATGATGAATTTTTAAAATGCATCTCACTCTTTCTCTAGGGCTCGGACTTCATGATAAGTGGGGGAAGAAAGAAAACATCTTCCCCAATTTCTTTGTTCAGAATTGAACAAAAAAGAAAAGGAAGAAAGGGATTTATGGGGGCAGTGCTGCTCCCTATATCTCCTAGTGTATATTGTAGGAATAATCAAACTATTCCTTAGAGCAGTCTGGCACACTTACGTCCTCGCAAAACAAATAATGATCATTGTAGTCGTAACCGTAGAATACGAACCTAATCGAAATGCATACATTTGTCTCATACACTATGGGGATGGTGAGAAGAGATATATTTTACATCCCAGAGGGGCTATCTAAACCCTAAAGCTAAAGTAAAGGCCCACGATCGAAGTACCAACAGCTCACTGTCATGAACCTTCTCCATTTGATTCAATAAGGGGGAATTAGCCTCCTTCTCGAATGGCTACCCTTGACAAAGGGTAGCGTTGGTATCATAATCTACATGTAGCGGGTATAGTTTAGTGGTAAAAGTGTGATTCGTTCTATTAATAACTGAATTTGAAATGATATACTTAAGGCGTCCTTAAGTTTTTTATATTCCGATGAAAACTTTAGTTCTTATAAAGGATTTAATCCTTTTCCTCTCAATAGCATATTGAGGAAGAATATACATTCTCGCGATTTGTACCCAAAAACTAATTGAAATTGCATCCAAAATACAAATTGGATTATGAGTACAGAGTCGCGAAGCATAATTTTGCATTGGATTAAGTATTCCAATTTTTAAAATATGAGTAAAGGATCTATGGATGAAGATACAAAAAAGTTTATTTCCAATCGTAACTAAATCTTCTTTTGTTAAAAAAGGAAATGGAAGCCAAATAGCTAAAAAACGGTAGTTTTGGTTTACTAGAACCATCAGCATATTGTTTCAGCTCGGTGGAAACCTAATTCTTTTCCTCAGGATCTCTTGAATGAAATTAGGGAACGAAGTAAGTAGATTAGATAGATTTAGTAGAATTTCTATCTCCTACTCTATAGGGATCATCTAGAAAGCGGAGAGCTTTGGTTCCATTCAGATAGAAAAGCTGACATAGATGTTAAGTGGTGAGAATATCCATAAAGGAGCCGAATGAAATCAAAATTTCATGTTCGGTTTTGAATTAGAGACGTTAAAACTAATCAACCAACGTCGACTATAACCCCTAGCCTTCCAAGCTAACGATGCGGGTTCGATTCCCGCTACCCGCTCCATTCTGTATAAAAGGACTATTCTATTTGTCTAGACATGGTAGAGTCCTGTATTCAACCTTTTTCGTCCACCAGTTTCCGTCCCTCCAGAGCGGAGTAGAGCAGTTTGGTAGCTCACGAGGCTCATAACCTTGAGGTCACGGGTTCGATTCCCGTCTCCGCACTTAGCAGTCTGTATAAAAGGACTATTCTATTTGTATAGAGTAGAGGGCTGGGCGGTATCCAACCCTTTTTTATTCATTAGTTCCCGGCCCTAAAGGGCCAAATGGAGCAGTTTGCGAAGTCACTTGCCCCTACAAGAAGAACTCTCAAGGCTCCTTCCTACCCTGCAGAAAAGAAAAAAGAAATGAAAGAAAGGCACAGTCTACCTCCCTTCCCTTTAAAAGGAGTTTGCCAGTTGTTTGTCTCGGTGAATCCCCAATTTAGGGAGCCCTGTTGGCGAGTTCGATTCCCGCCTCCGGAGCCCCTTTTTTTGAGTGGGGTGCAAAAGAAGGGTAAGATAGTAAGGGATACGGTACTAGACTAACACCTACTTAATTTAATATAAGTAGTTAAGTAGTCAACTAGACTAAATTTTTTATCATAGTACCTTACTAAATTAAGCTGGCGAGCGGCGGGAATCGAACCCGTATCTTCTCCTTGGCAAGGAGATGTTTTACCATTGAACTACGCTCGCTACGGGATATATTTTATAGGGTATATCCGCCTGGGTCGACCGTCTATGTCTGGGTCGACCGTTTCATTTTCTATTATATTAGAGTTTTCTTTTTTTTAATTGTCTGTCAATCAATATTCTAATGGCAATGGAATTTCATAATAATGAAAGAGAAGAGGTAGCAATTCGGAACGCAAATTGCATTTTAATGCGTCTCACAATTCCAATTTTTTCGAAGAAATGGCCTTTTTATTTATTTTGTATCGGGCTACTAAATACTAAACAAATTTAAGAAATGAGAGAATTCAGAATAGCTACCAGAAAGACTAGTCCAATCCATAATGATGTACCGGAAAATACAACGTTTTTATTATTTGACCAACCATCAGGAGAAGCAAATACAAGGGGTACACTAATTACTAACACTGAGGAAGTCGC